CTCATGAATCACTGATCAATTTATTCATATAGGTAATGTCGAAATGCCAAACACGTAATCTATGCAAATCCTGTAAAGGTTGGGTAAAAATCGAGCCAAAAACTTGTTCTTCTTTTGTAAAGAATTCTGCCACTAATTTCCAACCCGATCTTTGTAAAAAAATGTGTGCTGTACTTTTATGTTTACGAGCCAAAGTTTTAGCGCACGAAAATCTGAGTATATATTTTAGTTGATACAAATTCTGTTTTTTTGACGATCCACTGTGGTAATGAAAAAGATTTCTACATATTTGACCAAATTTATCAATAATATCAGAATCTGATAAATTGGTCCAGATTGGTTTACTAATTGGATGCCCGATATCGGTACAAAATTTAGCATTAGCCAACGATTGAATAAGAGAAACAGAGGAAACTATGGTGTCAAACTTCTTAGTTTCAATCTCTATCATATATGAATTCTTTAGCATTTGATTTCTTATCGGCAAACGATTTACCAGTACACTTGAAACATAACCCAGAAAAAAAAAAGAACGGGTTGATAATTGATTTCGCTCAACCTTATCGGGTTGAGACCAAAATTGAAAATAATATTGCCAGAAATTGACAAGATAAAATCCCCATTTTAGGATCAGAAGACGGGTCCCTTTTGAGACAATAATTGCTTTTCTTTGATATCGAGCATAATGTATAAGAGGGTCCCTAAAGCACCATACATTTTTATGGGGGAAAAAATTAATAAACACTCTTGTAAGAGTTTCTATTTTTGCATAAAAATTCGTTTGTTCAAGGAAAACTCCATAGGATGTTGATCGTAAATAAGAAGATTTTTTAAGAAAAAGAGATACTAGCAATTCAGATTCAGATACATAAAAATTATATAATAATTGAAATAGTTTTTTTTTTTCTTTTGAAAATATATAAAAAATAATAGAACTATTCCAACTATAATACTGTCGGAGAAAGAATCGTAATAAATGCAAAAAGGGAACATCTTGAATCCTGCGTTGAAGGGTTTGAACCAGGATTTCTAGATGTATAGGATGGGGTATTAGTATATCTAACACATAATTTAAATGTGATAATTTATCCTCTAAAAAAGGAAATATTGAATGAATAGATTGTAAATTGTAGAATTTTAATTTTGGTATTTTTTTTTCTTCGAAGAAATATCCCAATCGCCATGGAAATAGGATTTCTACAATAACCGCAAAACTTTCTGGTATCATTTGAGAATAAAAATAATGATAAAAATTATTGTTATAACCAATAAATCGATTTTTATTAAAATCATTAACCAAATAAAAAAAATAATTTTGTTGATACATTTGAATAGTTAACTGTTTCACAAGTACTAAACTAAATTTATTGGTATAATCCAATATTTCCATGTCAACGAGTTCATAAAAAAGTGACTCTTTTAGACTATAATCATAAACAAGTGCATACATATACTCTTGAAAAAAAATAGGAAATAAGAATTGCCTAGATCCATATTTTTCTTTATATTCATATTCTCGGAATTTATCCATCTTAAGTTATATTTATAGATAAAAAAGAAGCAGTAAGTATTTCTTGGATTACCAAATGATAATACATAGTACAATATAGTCAAAACAAAGGCATGGTATATTATTATATTTATATTATAGAATACATAGCATAATAATTATTTTAATAGTATACATTACTTACTTGCTATTTTACTATGCTATATCAATATACACCTATACCCCCGGTACAATAAACAAACATAACGGATCTTTTTATCCCCTTTTACATATGATTTGGTTTATGCTTATTTTTATGAACATGAACATTATATTATAAGAAAGTAAAATCATTTATTTTTGCAACTCAATCGTTCTTTTGATGTGATTGGGGAATAAAGAAAAATCTTTTCTTTATTTATCAGTATACTGTTTCTTTTAAACATTTGTCTTTAACCCATTATTAATTAATATTAAATTAATATAATATGGCAAATAATTAGGATTCATTAAAAAAATAAAAAGTCCGCTCACAAGGGAAACCCTTTACCCCATCAGGTATTAATTCATTCTTAACGCCAAATTATATCGTGGAATCATTCAAATTAAGATTACTTCTTTTTTTATTCAAAATAATTGTAACTACAGGAACCTATACACCGAAGAGCATAAAGTAAATTTTAGTTTTTTACTTCCTTCACAAACGTAGATATAATCGAAATAGAAATAATAAAAAAGCGAAACTTTATTTATATTTATTTGGTATCTGAACTTAATAATTTACTCAAGTTATAAAATTCTTAAAAACAATTTTTTATTTTCTTTTCGAAAGTAGAAAATCTGGGGCGGAAGGAGTCGAACCTACGAATAACAGGGCCAAAACCCGCTGCCTTACCACTTGGCCACGCCCCATTTATTTCTACTCGATACTAAGAAAGACTAATAAAAGTCTTAGAGTTATTCGTCAATTTCAGACTGAATATATATATAATATAAATATATATAAGAATTAATCCCATATCTAGATATATATACATACTATAAAAAAACGATAACTATAATTAAAAAATCTTATATTGTCTTGGTTAAAGATTGTATAATGTTTCCTCCCCTCCCTACTTTTTATTTATTTTATACAGTCGTAATATTCTTTATTTCTCTTCTGATTATTTTTTATCGAATAATTCTAATGCTTTTGAACATAATCCTGGACATGAATTATAACAAAATAAAAGATATTCTCTTTTATTTATTCACTATACGTTTAACTATGACTATGATAAAAATAAAGATAAAAAAAAGTAAAGAGATCGATATTTTGAAACTCTTAAAGGATTATAATTAAAAGAAAAGGGATAGGAAGAGAGGGATTCGAACCCTCGATACGAATAACTCATACAACAGATTAGCAATCTGCCGCTTTCCCCCCCTCAAGAGAATAGAATAGGTTTTACTACCTATGTATTTGTGGATCTATTTATTATATTCCCTAATCAAGTTAAGTGTATTATCTTGAACCACACCATACATGAATTGGTAAAAGTATTGAAGTTGGTTGAATATATTTTTCAAAATAATCCCACAATTCCTTTTTGTAAGATCCACATAAAAATATGCTACTGACGTAGGTAAGGCTAAAGCAACAGTAGTATTTAAGTATTTATATCATTCGTGGTCGCGGCTAACTTCCCATGGGATAACTGTATAATTTTTCCGTGGTAAAAGAGCACCTGACCAATTAGAAACAAAAAAATTAAATAATAACATAGTTCCAATAAAAAGAACCCAAGGACCATATTCTTCGTCAATTTTAGTTTTACTAAAATCTCCAATAAATTCAGGAACATATTTGAGGAAATTCTGACCATTAGTTGGAATGATTTGTGGATTTCGAACAGCTATGATGACTGACCCTAATAAAATAGCAATTACAAACCAAGAAGTGATAAGTACTTGAACATGGATTCGTAGCCTTTCTATTTGCCACTAAAAATGCTGGCCTACTTCGATACCATATATATCGTATAACCCTATTGAGTTTTTTAATGGAACATGGTATAACTTTTAATGGAACATGGTATAACATTAATATTGTCCTATAACAGAAATGGAATTGAATTTTTTTGATTCAACTATTTCTTTCCTAACTCAAACTTCTTTTTTATTTCTAAACAGTCAATATAATAAATATTACTGTAAATAATATTCATAATACTTTTCTATATTTATTTATATATTTATCTTACCCATTTTTTGAATTCCGGAACTAAGTAATCCATCAAAAAATATATAGAGTTTCAAAATAATTAACTAATTATTTTGAATAATACTTAATGATTTCTTATATAACTAGAACGACCCTCGCAAATTGCGTATACTAATTTGTTAAGAATAAATCGAATTGAAGCTCTAGCATCATCGTTGGCAGGAATAGAAATATCTGCAATATCTGGATCACAATTTGTATCAATTAAACAAATAGTAGGAATCCCCAAAATGGTACATTCTCTAAGGGCCATATACTCTTCTTGCTGATCAAGAATAATTACAATATCAGGAAACCCCGTCATATATTTGATCCCATTCAGATATGTTTGTTGAGTAAATAATTTTTTCTTCAACATCGCTGCATCCCTTTTTCTTTTGGTAGGACGATTAAATTTCCCCATGTTTTGTTCTGCTTTTACTTTTAATCTTAAGTCCATGACCCTCTGAAGTCTCGTTTCTGTAGTGGACCAATTAGTTAACATACCACCGAGCCATTTTTTGTTAACACAATGACACCGAGCTCTTATTGCAGCCGAAGCTACTAAATCTGCTGTTTTGTTTTTAGTACCAACGATTAAGAATTTTTTTCCCCTACTCGCTGCATCAAAAACCAAATCACAGGCTTCTGATAAAAAACGAGCAGTTTTAGTAAGATTTATAATGTGAATACCTTTACGCTTTGCATAGATATAAGGGTCCATTCTAGGATTCCATTTACTAACAGCATGACCAAAATGAACTCCTGCTTCCATCATTCCTGTCAAATTTATGTCCCAATATCGTCTTGTCATTTTCCCAGCACCCTCTTTTTTTTTAAGTGTTTCATAAAAAAAAATAATTGTTTGTTCCAACGGGACCTTTTACCACCCACCTGTTGAGACGATTTAAAAACATTAATTTTTAACTATTTTTTTTTATTACTAAATCAATAATTAGAGCAGACAATCTAGATAAAAATAAATAAAAGAAATGAATTCATTTTTAAAAATCGTTTAATTGTCTAACTGATTGTTTTTTTGTTTCATTCAAATTTTTTGTGTCACAAGAATAAAATAATTTTCTAGAGTATAAAAAAATATCTCCTAGTTCAAACTCGAATAGATTATTCCTTTTGATTTCTAAATCAATGTCCTTGTATTGTCTCGAACGGTGCACTAATTTTTTAATTCGGTAACAACAACGGTATATATATCCTAGAAACACGTTCTCTCTAAGACCTTTCAACCAATAAAAAAATCAATTCAATATGACCCAGTATCGTAGACCTTTTGCCAAAACCCATAAGTTTTCTTGAAAACCCGCTTCGGATAGGATTTGTGTATTCCGAAATGACCTCGCGAGTCCCAAAATTGGATGACCGATAACAACTTCGCGCAAAGTACGGACCGCCCATTTCATTTCGCCCGCAACAATCAAACAGATTCTCCGGGTTAAAAAACAAAAAACTAGGCATTACATCTTATGAAACCAACATTCTTGATGTTATTTGACGTAACATACAATAATCTCTTTTAGATTCCAACCCATAACTTATAATAGAACTAAAATGGATATTTTTTCCTTTTTACTCACATGAGTACGGATCCCATATCAATTTTTTATTAATAGCCTTCCAACCAATCTGCTATTATATATATAAATATAAATAATAAGGTCTAATTCATAACAAGTAGTAAATACAGGGGCTTTGCAATATTTAATTTCATTGATCATACAATTATGTTTTTGTATATTCCATTTACTATAGGGGTTTACCAAGAAATTCACTAAATAACTGTTTCCAATAAAAACATAATTCATATATGAGTGATTCATATACAGCATTTATTTCTTTTAGAAAGGGTTATACCAATTGATATATTTCCACAAATAATTTTAATTCAATTTCTTGATCTGTATCTCCTATTTTTGTAAATCTTTGAAATTCTTCCATTCCAACAATACTAATAAATTTACGAAATACACAGATTGCAAATTGTATATAATTAAATATAATTAAATCCAGCTATTCTGGACATATTTATTTTTATCCCGAAACCTCTTAATTTTAAGTTTATCATCTTTCAAAAAAAACTCCCATTATTGATTTAATTTACTCTTAATCGAACTATATTCCTTATCAATGATAGAATGTATATTATGTTTACAGAATCATGTAAAATTTTGGTTAACTAAACTTATTTATTATATATAATATCTTGTGTATTTCATTCATACGTAGTATAACGAATTAAAAACATTTTATACATAAGTTCATATCTAAAAAAGATACAAATGAATTGATTGATAAAACATTTCTGAAAAAATACTGTACTTAGATTAGACTTATAAAGTCTTGTATAGAATATCAAAACGAATTCAATTTCTACTTTTTACTATGTTATTATGATATTAAGATTAGATTGGGTACCATATCTATCAAAAAAAGAAATGGCTATAGAAAATTTGTTGTAAAAAAATCGAGTTTATCGATTTTGAATACACTTTGGCGACATAGCCAAGGGGTAAGGCAGGGGACTGCAAATCCTTTATCCTCAGTTCAAATCTGAGTGTCGCCTGATCAACAAAAAATTATTGACACGAAAAACCATAAATAAAAAAAGGTCTGGCCACCCATACTCGATTTTTCAAATTTGTAATTTTTATAAATAAATGTCAATTTTTTTCCTAATTATCTATTATATACGATATTAGATAAATATAACATTATAAATAATAATTAATATCTGATCTCTAAAAAATAGGCTTGTTGTCAAATAAAATAATATACCATAGAAAGATCTTTTCTTTTATCCATAAAAATAAACATAAAAAATAAAAATTACAACATACAATTTGATACAATTTGCATGGAAATCGAAATAAAACAAGTTGTTTCTTAATTATAAAGTGAGAATACAAAAAAAAGGAAAAAGAGGAATTTAAAAGGATTTTCCCAATTAATTATGTTACGTTTTTTATACTATAAAAAAAAAAAGGTCTCTATTTATATTTACTATCAGTAAAACCAGAGACTACTCTATTCCATTTCATTGATCAAGAACAATTGAAACAGAAGTCATAGGAGTATGATATCTATTACTGTACTTAATCTTAATTTAATATAGCAATACAACCATTTGTATCAACTTATCTATCTATGTCTCCTCTGTTAAAAATGAAAATTAACGGTATTTATACAATAATGATAAATCTAAAATGAAAAACAAAAGAAATAACGGTCCTCTTTCCTTGGGATTAAGTCTTGGTATTTTTCACAGAAAGTATATAGATGAGTTTTTCAAATTATCATGTTTCCTATACCATTCCTATTATTCGGGATTGACGGGGCTCGAACTCGCAGCTTCCGCCTTGACAGGGTGGTGCTCTGGCCGATTGAACTACAATCCCAGTAAGCATACATATACATATTCTTATGTTTTACAATAAAATTATATTCATCAATCGTGTTATCATAAAAATACAACTTTTATACTGCTACCACACCCACATAAATATGTACTTATAGTTAGATTAACACAACTTACTAGAAATAGTTGTTATTTTATTGATAAAAATGAATAATAAAATTTTAAAAGATAAAAAAGAATACTTTTTTATCTTTCTTGATACTTAATCTTTATACCTAACTTATAACTTATGTATTATCAATATAGATCGTTATAAAGACCAAATCAATAAGAAAAAAAAAATATGGAAAGAGTTAAAAACTTCACTCTTTCCTTTTTTCCAGAGCAAAAATCAATTATATCAGTATTATAGTCTATAGTCATAGGTGGAGGAGGAGGGACGGATTTTTGGGTCGAGCCGGATTTGAACCGGCGTAGACATATCGCCAACGAATTTACAGTCCGTCCCCATTAACCTCTCGGGCATCGACCCTGAAAAAATGAATTGTAGACTTATTGATGATAATTTCCTTTCATAGTAGCACTATAACCCCTAGGGGAAGTCGAATCCCCGTTGCCTCTTTGAAAAAGAGATGTCCTGGGCCACTAGACGATAGGGGCATATCCGGCAGGTCATTATCATACTATGATGATAGTATGAACAATTTTTTTGTTTTGAATTGTCAGTCAATATATTTTTATTGTATGGTATAATAGAGTATAAATAGATAGGAAAACTCTTTTCTTTTTTTTTTTTTTAACAAACAAAAAGCGAGAGAGGGATTTGAACCCTCGATAGTTCTTTGTTCAAAACTATACCGGTTTTCAAGACCGGGACTATCAACCACTCAGCCATCTCCCCAGGGATTTATTTTTATTCGATTCCTAAGAATAGAGCATCACTAAAACTATAAAACTATATGAGATGATACACTAATCTTAACTATCTGTAGACATATGCCAGACTCAAAATATATATTTCATTTCGATGTATCTGCTTTATTCTATTATGCATAGATAGATACATTATATTATCCAGGATATTTATTTATCAATCAAGTAAATACTAAACAACTTCTTTAGACTTCATAAGAAAAAGGTAAAAGAATCAATTAATTCATTATCAAATCCTTCCATATATTGATTTATTTTAACTAAGTGTGGTATCCGCCGGTCTAGTTTATTTGTTGGTATCTTGTAGGATTACAAACGTGACTATTGCTTTCTACGTAAATTAGCTGCTTTTGCATTAATTCTTCCGATGGATATGGTTGTTCAATCAAGTAACAAGAACGTTTTTAGTTATATCATTATAATGGCATTATTATTTCTGGTAGCTATTCTTACATAAGAGTATTTACCCAATTCAAAAAAGAAAATTTGGATTGTGAAACACATTAAGATTCAATTTTATTATTATTTATGTTCTAAATTGAATTTACTAAATTTTACCTATTGCCATATGTACATACAGTATCTCAATATCTCTGCGCCTGTGAAATATGGTCCAACTGTATGTATCATATCTGTCATATATGATATATGCGTACCTATCTATCAAGACCAAAGAAAAAAGCGGATGTCATTGAGTGGTAAAATTTATCTTTTCCAGGGGAAGATGCGAGTTCTATCCTCGTTATCCGCCCATAGTATGTAATAGTATGAGTATGTATTATAAAAACTCAATATTAAGTTTGCTTGGTATTGTTGACTATTACTATCATAGTTTTATCTGCCCTAGTCTTTACAAATATTAACTCTATTTGTATTTACCATTTGACAAAAAATTGCGGAGACGGGATTTGAACCCGTAACCTCAAGGTTATGAGCCTTGCGAGCTACCAAACTGCTCTACTCCGCGCCAAAGAACTAATTAAAATTAAAAGAAATAATTAACGAAGAAAGATTAGATATGCACTTTACCATATATATCTATCAAATAATCTATTTATACAGAATGGTAAAAAGGGATACTATGATTATAGATATCTATAATCATAGTATAGATAGGATAAAAAAAAAAAATTCTTACCAACTTGATATTGTTGCACCCGGCACCAAGCATGCCTGAACCATTTCCCGAAGTATGTGTCCAGATAGTCCAAAGTCTCGATAATTGGCTCTAGGTCTTCCTGTGAAAAAACAACGTCGATGAAGACGTATAGGTGCACCATTACGTGGTGAGGATTGCAATTTTCCATGAATTTCCCATTTTTCACTCAAGGAAGTAATTTTACTTATTTCCTTTTTTGATGATCGACGAATCAAACGATATTTCTGTTCCAGTTTCTGTCGCTTTTTCTCCCTCTGAATCAAACTTTTTCTTGCCATAATTTCATTTCCTATTATTGATTAGATTATTGTCAATGATACGATACAGTTCGGATTCCAGATATAAAAATATAAAAAAGTATACTCCCTTATTACAACAAAGCAAATAAAAAATAAGATTGTTACTGATACAATACATAATAAAAAAAATTGAAATATTACTATTCCTGATATCTTTGGAATAAGTAACGTATATAGGTAAAATTTAGGTCTATTTATTTTATTTTGTACTTCTTCAACTAAAAAATAAAAAATAGCAACAAAGTTTATCTTTTTTATCTTCCTTTCATTCTTATTTTCGTTAGTCTCAAGCCTAGCGGGAATAATATTCTACAACTAACAACTCATTGATTTTCAAGCCGATCCATTTACTATCTATTATTTTATTTACTAATCCTTTCTGACGGAATGAATCAATAGTCAAATAATTTGACAATGCCTCATGATAGGATGATTTAATAGAATTTTGAATCAGAGCTTTTGATCTTTGTTTATCTCTCGTAGTAATAATATCTATAGGCTTGCAATGATAACTTGGTATATCCACTATACAACCATTAACTAAAATATGTCTATGATTAATTAATTGTCTAGCTCCAGGAATGGTCGGAGCCATACTCAAACGAAAAAGGATGTTATCCAAACGCATTTCAAGTAATTGTAGTAAAACCCGACCTGTTGATCCCTTAGCTTTTCCAGCAATATGCACATATCTAAGTAGTTGTCGCTCTGTCAAACCATAATGAAAACGCAATTTTTGTTTTTCTTCTAGCCGAATACGATATTGTGATCTTTTCCCAGAACGTAATTGGGATTTATGATCACTTCTTGGTTTAGGTATTTTATTAGTTAGCCCTGGTAAAGCTCCTAGACGGCGTATTTTTTTTAAACGAGGTCCTTGGTAACAAGACATAAAATAACAACTCCTTTTTCTTTTTTTATTTTATTATTGTGAAATTAATTGTCTTTTCCATAATAAATTTTAATTAATAATGATGTAAAGAATAAACAAAGTTAAATCAATCTATTGATAAATCTACTGAAGTACTCAAAGAAAAAATTGTATTAATATCTGTATCTGTATTTTTGTATATATAATAAAATAGATGACACGACATCTCTAGAAAAAAAGAGGATAGCTCAGTCATGGAAAAAATCTAGGGAGTAAAAAGCCGACTATCGGAGTCGAACCGATGACCATCGCATTACAAATGCAATGCTCTAGACTCTGAGCTAAGCGGGCTCGCATATACATTATACATAAAAGCAATAGTATGTATGGTAATTCATTAAACTTAATCACTATTCTATTAATTCTTTATTTTTTAATTCATATTCAATGAATATATCATGGTAATTTCAAATTTCAATTAAAACCCCTAATTATTTCTTAGAATTATTTCTTAGATCTGTTATAACAGATAATGTTAATTATATTATATATGCCACCTAATAAAAAAACAAGACAATTGCTATGGTTTGATTTGGAAATGTAGTGGATAGGATAAGAATGAATATTAACTGTTCCAGTATTAAAAAATCGTTCTGTAAAAATTAAAAAAGAAAAAACATATCATATATAGATATATCCCATATATCTATTCATATTGAATTACATGAATGAAGCTAAAAAGAAAATAGAGATTTTTTGGATAGAATCCGTTATATAATTCAACACGGTTTCAAGAGAATAAATGAAAAAAAGTATGTTGAAATTGCAACAATATTCTAATCCCAAAAGGGATATGGGAAATTGAGGGGCGCTATGAACTTGATTGGATTGATCTTTGGTATGCAAACTTCTGTTAAGTAATAAGCAGAGAAACCTTGTAACTATAATTAAAAATGAACAATCCTGAGCCGAATCTTTATTTGAATTTGATTTGAGGAACATAAAAATAGAATCAAAAAAAGCATACAGAAGTACATAAGTACATAAAAGAGACGTAATAAAGTTGTTTTAACAAATCAAATGAAATGAGGTTTATTACATCGACATTACGTTGGATAGGGGTAATACACCGTTAGAAATTAAATTATGAAAAAGAAAAATATATATATTATAGAATAGTAATAAAATAGGATAGAAAAAATTTAGAATTATTGTCAATTTATTCCAATAGAACTTGAAAGAAGAATTGAATATACAAAGATCAAATCATTCATTAAAGAATTTGATGGATATATTTTTTTTTTGAAAAACGGGTTAATTGGATTAGAATAAAGAGAAAGTCCCATTCTACATGTCAATATCGACAACAATGAAATTCCTAGTAAAATAAAAATCCGTCGGCTTTATAACTTTAGAAATCGTGAGAGTTCAAGCCCCTCTATCCTCTACCCCCAAAAAATAAAAATACATTTTACTTCCTAATTATTTATCCTTTTTTTGCCAGCGACTCAAAAAGATTTACTATCATCTTTACTGATTACCGCTTCAAAAAATATATAAATAAACACAACATATATTATATGGAAAAGTAAAATAACCAAATTATTGAATTATTCGTAATCTATACTTAAATTATACAAAATATTATTACTATTACAAGGGGTACTTTCTATAGTAATATTTTTATTTTTTAGTCTCTTTTTATTTATAAGATGTCTCAAATCAAGGAGGGTCGGGATAGCTCAGTTGGTAGAGCAGAGGGCTGAAAATCCTCGTGTCACCAGTTCAAATCTGGTTCCTGGCACGCGAACAATATATAGGATAGATATTCCGACAAATAAGGATCGGGACACGTATTTCTTAATCGTTTGAAGCACAATCTATACTTATGCAGATAGTTATATCCATTGCGTTCTAGCTATCCTATCCATTTTTTTTCTTCCTGTTTTGTTTAGCGTACTTTAATCTCTGGAGTTTATATCATATACGTAATAAGTAATCACAAACAAGATTCATGGCGTAAAACTTTTTTTATTCATTCTATTTTTTCGGTTTATACTGTTAATATGAATACTAAATAGTTATATGGACTCGAACCATAAACTTTTTCAGTACAATTAAAACGGATGATCAAACTTACTATTTTATAAATGATTTGATTCGAACTGTTTAAAAAACCCAACCTGCATTTTGTCACATTGTATTCTTTCTTCAATTGATGTAAAGATCAGTTAGTCCATCCTATTTTTTCTTTACAGAAGGAGGATAAGAAGATAATAAGATGACTCAATGTGTTTAGGTCTTCCCCGACTTAGATCAAACGAATTCCTAGTTAAACGGAGTCTCTACTGATTCGCAGCAAGAGTTAAATATGAGGATCCTAATACACCTTAAATTATTATTAAATTATTATTAAAAAGTTAATAGGATTATTTTTTGAAGTTCTTATGCTCATAATGCCTATAGCATTAAATGTATTGGGTATTTATTTTATATTAAATCCAATTGATAGTTCTATTTCGATTTATTTGGCATCTAAATTCACACTTAACTTAAAATAAACACCCAAATTAAATAAAATGATTGAAATAGTTATCGGGGTATTTTTTATTGTTCTCTTGGTACGTCAAATCCATGTCTTATTCTATAGATTTCTTGTCTTACTTAATAAGATCAATTCTATTCATTTTATTCGAATTTTGGCTACTTTGAAAAGCATTGGTACACGTGTAAACTAGATGCTCGACCTAATTGAGGCATAGCCCTTATCGTCGATATCTTAACATATCGATAATATAGATAATTTTTTGCCAAACTGCTATGGATTGTTTAAAAATAAAATTACATCTATATATCTATAAGCCACGGAGTGATGGATACTTTTGTAGTGATCAATGACCTACTTAAATCGGTGGTTAGAGTAGTCATTGGGTCAATGGTAGGTAGAACTTATTAGATACCATTGACTCTAGTATCTAATAAGTTTTTCTACCCATCTTATTTTTTCATTGTATTTATACTTGATAATGATAATGTTCAATTATCAAAAAAGGGGGTCTATACTACTATACTATATAATATTATAAACTATATAATATTATAAAGAAGTTATTTTTATTTTTAAGTTTATTATTATTTTCATTTTTTTGTTTTCATGTATTGACTAGGAAAAAGAAATACTATTGATAACCCCTACTCGTGACCTAGCTTGTCTGAGATGAGAGTAGCTCCGCCAACTGGCACATTTATAGGAGCTCGTGTATCAATAACTTCCATACAAGGCGCGTTAATTTGTTGACCAAGAATACCGCGACTTTTAACTAACAAAGCATTATTATTGGATGTCCTATCCGTGGGAAAAACAACATTTAATAAAGGGCCAATAATTTGAGTGATATGTACTAGGGTTGGGTGAAAACCGAAGGACCATAAATAGAAGTAGTAGGATTGATCATAACAGAATAAAGTGAAATATGTCCAAGTTTTTTGTTTTGGATTGGAATAGTACCAAAATGCAAAAAAATATCCGGTATCAAGTTAATTGGTTAAATTCAATAAGAAATATTATTTATTGCTCTATATTTAGTCAGTATCAACTAAATAAAATGAATAGAATTCAATTGAATACTCATCTAATGAGTTACTTTTAAAGTTCAATCAATTGAAAAAAATGTTAAATTCAAATAGGTGAACAATAATTGTAAGTTAAGTAAGTGTTTTTCATTTTTCTAGCATTATAGAAAATACTATATTATCTATAAGATTCCAATTTGAACTCGATTTTTTATTTAGTATTTCAATCCTATTGATCTTTATTATTTATTTTTTTAATATTATATAAGTTTTTATAAAATATAAGTTTTTATAAATAAATTATATTTATTACTGTCAAGCAAGAAGAGAGTTTTTTTTTTGATATTTAGCTGAAAAATTTAGAATGAAGTCGACGCAATTATAATTATAAACTTACAAAAATGATTAGATTGCGTCATATATATTAACAAAGAATATACAATACAATAATGAATAATGTTTTTATTAAATCAAATACATGGTCTAATAATAATACTGAAAGAACCATTTTAATTAGTAGTGTTATATTATGTATTAGTTGAATATTTTTGAAAGACTTTTTCTTAAAGGTTTTGTTTATATCCAATTCATATCGAGTACGTTGTGAAAATTTTTAATTCATGCGTTGTAAGGAAGATTTATTTATGTCACCACAGGTAGAGACTAAAACAAATGTTGGATTTAAAGCTGGTGTTAAAGATTGCAAATTGTCTTATTATATATACAAACCCTGAAACTAAATATATTAATATCTTAGCTTTAACAGCATTCTGCATCAAACAGTATTTATTTGGAGAAGCAGGAGCCACGGTCACTACCGAATCCTACACCGCACACATATAGTACATGCAGCAATTATTGATATACATAAATCCCATAGTATAGTATGTTTTTATACAAAAAACCCATGGTATGTATTTTAGTTTTAGTGTATTAGCTTGTATATATGGTGTGGATCATATTCATTCTGGTACAGCAGTACTGGAAGGGTAACGTGAGATAACTTTGGGTTTTGTTGATTTATTACGTAATGATTACATTAAAAAATAAAGAAGTTGCGATATTTTTCATTAAAAATTAGGTCTCTATGCCCGATGTTCTGCCTATGGCTTTATGGAGTATTAATGTTAAATACCCTACCGCCAAAATCTTTAGAGATGATTCTATGCTACAATTTGGTGTAGTAACTTTAGGACATCAATGCAGTTACCTTGATGTAGTAGCTAATTGAGCAGCCTTAGAAGCATTTGTACAAGTTCGTAATAAGAGACGTGATCTTTCTCGTGAGGGTCATGATATTTTCCATGAAGCTAGCAAATGGAGTCTTGAACTATCCGGTACTTTTTAAGTATGTAAATAGATTTAAACCAGTGGATACACTAGACGTACAGATAAGATACAATAAGATACAACAGATGACGATACAAAAGATAAAAAGTAAAAAGTACAGACAATAGAATTCAATAATTCCTTTTTGTTCGTCTAATTTCAATTAAACTCGGATCAGATCAAATTTTTACTAACTAAAGAAAGGATTGATCCGAACAAAAATAAATAAAAATACATGATAAGATCAAAGACTAAAAAAAGGAATACTATTATTGTTTAGTTTTTGTTGGATAACTTAATTAATCCTATCGATTCTTGGGATCGTGAATAACCACAGTTTTATTTAGGAACATAAATTAAACAAAGAAAATACTCCTTCTACCTATCCTGTATATTGTATTTTTCATTCCATATTACAACAGAAACTTTTTATTTTATGAGGAATAACTCTTTTTTTTAGTTTTTTTAGATGAAAATTTGTGCATAGCATGGGAGAACAACCTATCAATTTCTAATTAAAAGAAAGACTACATCATATAATTACATCATATAATATTAATATTGATCTAGTATTTTGGATTCACTAAAAAAAAGTAATTAGTTCTTTAAATACTTACCATTTTTAGTTAACAATCCTAGTGATTATTGATTATCCATCGAACGACTATTCATTTATTATATTTTCATCAAATAGGAGACGCTATGGAAAAATGGTGGTTCAATTGTATGTTGTCTAAAAAGAAGTTAGAAGATAGGTGCGGACTAAATAAATTAATGAACAACCTCGGTTGTATTGGAGATAACAGTGGAGGAAAAGACTCTGATATGGAAAAAAATATTCTTAATTGGGGTGGTAGTGGAAGTTATGTTTTTAGTAATGTTGATTCTTTATTTGAAATAAAAAAAATTTGGGATTTTATCTATGATGACACCTTTTTAGTAAGGGATAATAATGGGAACAGTTATTCTGTGTATTTTGATATTGAAAATAATATTATTGAGATTGATAATGACCATTTTTTTATGAGTGAACTAGAAAGTTTTTTTTCTCGTTATTTAAATAGTGTGTCTAATACTAAGAATAACAATAATTTATATTATTATTACATGGATAATAATCGCTCCTGTTGGAATAACCACATTAATAATTGTATTGATAGTTATCTTTGTTTCGAAATAAATAGGTATAGTTTCATTTTAGGTGATACCGATAATTACAGCAACAGTTATATTTATAATTTTATTTGTACTCATCATCAGATAAGTATAAGGGGTAGTGAAAGTGGGAGTTTTAGTATAAGAAATAATAGTAATGGTAGTAATTTCAATATAAGATTAAAATCTAATGATTTTGATATAAATAAAAAATATAGGAATTTATGGGTTCAATGCGAAAATTGTTATGGATTAAATTATAAAAAATTTTTTAGGTCAAAAATGAATATTTGTGAACATTGTGGATATCATTTGAAAATGAGTAGTTCAGATAGAATCGAACTTTTGATTGATCAGGGCACTTGGGATCCTATGGATGAGAATATGGTCTCTATGGACCCAATAGACTTTCATTCAGAGGAGGAACCTTATAGAGATCGTATCTATTCTTATCAAAAAAAAACAGGCTTGACTGAAGCTATTCAAACAGGCATAGGTCAGTTAAATGGTATTCCTGTAGCAATTGGAGTTATGGATTTTCAATTCATGGGTGGTAGTATGGGATCCGTAGTAGGCGAAAAAATAACCCGTTTGATTGAATCCGCTACTAAGCGATCGCTACCTGTTATTATTGTATGTGCTTCTGGAGGAGCACGTATGCAAGAAGGAAGTTTGAGCTTGATGCAAATGGCTAAAATATCTTCTGTTTCATATGATTATCAATCAAATAAAAAATTATTCTATGTATCAATCCTTACATCTCCTACAACAGGTGGGGTAACTGCCAGTTTTGGTATGTTGGGGGATATCATTATTGCTGAACCTAATGCCTACATTGCATTTGCGGGTAAAAGAGTAATTGAACAGACATTAAATAAGACAGTACCCGATGGTTCACAAGCATCTGAGTATTTATTCCATAAAGGATTATTTGATTCAATCGTACCACGTAATCTTTTAAAAGGTGTTTTGAGTGAGTTATTTCATCTCCACGGGTTTTTCCCTTTGAATTTATAAATTCAAAAAATTAAAGAATAGTACTAAATCCAGTTACTTGTAACAAACAAGTATTTCTATTTAGTTCATGATAATCAAAAAAATAATAACTAATACATAGTAGTTTTGGACAACACAAATTATATTTCTTATTTTTATTTGTAAGAAGAATCAGAAATTTCTTTTTATCTTTTCTTCGATACTTCCACAGATCTATTTAAACCCTATCTCTATTCATGACTAGTAATAGCCCCGCTCTAAAATTAAGATGATAAAATAGCGAATTTTCCTTTAGGAGTAGGAATAATTTATAGAAACTAAAAATAATTTTCCCTGACCTTCTTATATATATAGATATCTTTTTCTTTTGAAAGTTATCATACATATTTCGTGTACACAGACAAATAACGAATATATATATAATGTAACAATATGATTTTCAATTATATTATTTGCACTTTTTTATTATATAATGTAATTTTTTATATAATATTAGATATATCTTATGATAAGTATATCTAATATTTCCGACAATTGCAATAACTTTTTATCTATTTATTTTATGTTTAGTATATTCAAAAAAATAAGATTCTCGAATAAATTTATTTTAAGAATGATTGATTCATAATGCCTCGCTATTTATTTAGGAATAGATTATATCTACATAAATTCATTGCATGTTTACCCGGTATAATTATAACAGGTTAAAAAAGGATCTACAAATATTTTATTTTCAACAACAAATAGAAAGTCAATGTATCTAACTAATTACTCCTAATCGTTCATATCAGAATAGCATTAATTAATGAGTTAATTCAGGATCAATAAAAAAATAAATTGAAATTAATTTTTATTATTTTATTCTATAAATTCCAATCGAATGTAACAAACTAGGTAGGGTAGGTATGGTATAGTATGAATTGGTGATCAAAACATATATGGATCTTGTAAAGAAACTGTGAATCAATGGATTATGATTCTACTAAGTTCATCAAAAAAATATTATCCACATACTCTCTTTTATCATATGTGAAATCTATAAACGTAGTTTTAACGGATTAAAACTTTTTAGTTATAATTCTTTTTTCATTGCAAGTATTCAAGTAATTTAATTGATGGTCATACAAAAATATATTACTATTACTACTATTTTTTTTTTTTAGATCTATATAATGATAATGGCTGATGAATCAACAACGTAACTAAACTAATATTGTCAATCCATTTACCTTCACATCTCTTATCTCTGTTCGATCAAACTGTCAAAAAAGTAAAATTTAGGTAAAAGTGTTTTTAACATATGTAACAAAAAATGTATTTAATTTTTTCATGCTTACTACAGCTATACTATACTATAGTAAGTTTTCAACTATAACATCAGCACTATTGATCGGTTTGAACAATATCTACTTATTTGAAATAAATTGAATGAATCATTGATAAAAATCAATATTTCATTTATCTCAAATATCGGGTATTTTCGAGTATTCTATGATACCTTTTCCGACAATTTCCATTTTTTTTTTATTGATTTAATAGATAATTTAGATTAATGTTGAGGGGTATAAATCTTACTTCTCTTTTTATCCCCCCAATTCCTATTACTTTGTCAGTATTGTTTATAACTGCATATTTACAGCATAAGCATAGCAATCAGTTAGCTCTTTTTGATTTTAATTGACCTCTTTCTTGCGGAAGGTTAAATTGTAATGTAATCCATTTTGTTAATTTATTTGATTGTTATTCTACATAACATAAAGAGAATCACGCTCTGTAGGATTTGAACCTACGGCATCAGGTTTTGGAGACCTGCGTTCTAACGAACTGAACTAAGAGCGCTTTCTTATGTATAACAAAAGGTACCACAAAGGAAGTATTTTTTTGTATTCGTACCTCAATACATAATAGATATTGTATATACAAAAAAAAAGATTAATCTTAATCGATATAAATTAATGCCTTGTTACTTCCTTTATAATATTATAATATAAGAAGTAATAGGTAGGAATTATAGGTTTTGAACCCGTGATATTTTGTACCCAAAACAAAAACGTTACCGAGCTGTACAACATCTATTTTGAAAATTGGGTTACAGTGTCATTGTATAAAATAATTTACGTTTCGTGTTTTCCACACCGTTATTTTATCCTCTCTATACATAGATGTAAAATTTTTCGTGTTATTTTTGTATTTTTGCTTTTCTTTCATTTTCATATAGTATAAATAAAGAATTCTATTATATAGAAATAGCTAAAGTAAAAAAAGTTCGAAATAAATTTATTACTTGATTACTCGATGAATATTTTAATTGAAATGAAATTGTTCGAAATTGAATTTATAGTTTTAGTAATTTCTATTGATCTTTTTGTTTTTTTCTTCTTTTTCGGTTCGTATCGAAAATAAAAGGAAAGAATAAAGTTAATTCAAAGGAAAGAGTATTCATGTCCAAAGGTAAAGATATCAGAATAAGAATTATTTTGGAATGTACTAGTTGTGTTCGGAATGGTGTTAATAAAGAATCACCGGGTATTTCTAGATATATTACTCAAAAGAATCGGAACAATACATCCAGTCGATTAGAATTAAGAAAATTTTGTCACTATTGTCACAGGCATACAGTTCATGAAGAAATAAAGAAATAGAATTTTTGATAAACTATGGCCAAACCCAAGTACCCTTTTCGTAAATCCAATCGATTTTTTTGTAGGCGTTTACTCCCAATCATATTGGGGGAACAAATCAATTATAGAAACATTAGTTTAATTAGTCGATTTATTAGTGAACAAGGAAAAATATTACCTAGACGATTAAATAGATTGACTTTGAAACATCAACGATTAATTAATATTGCTATAAAACAAGCTCGTATTTTATCTTTGTTACCTTTTCTTAATAATGAGAAACAATCCGAATTGATTTATAGAACTACTTTTCTTAGAACCAGAAAGAACTAAGAATAAGAATACTACCCTCAATTTATTTCAAAAAATGTCAATTTAACTCAAACTTAGTTAGGTAAAGGAATAAAATTTTATTAAAACAAGTATGACACTTATTCCTACTTCTCTTAATTTTAATTTATTTTTTTTTTAACGTCCCGGAGAATAAACTCCGGGGAATTTTACTTTCATCATTTTTATATATTATTTTCTAATCTCTTTTATTTGATGTTGATGATTTTATTTTCTTGAAAATCATGTCAAGATAATTCTTATTTGATATCGCTATTTGCGAAAGTATTTTACGATTAAGAAACAATTGCTTTTTGTATAGCTTATGTATTAGTTTACTATAACTATGGAATATATTACTATTTCGAAAGCGAGTTACTGCATTTATTCGGGTGATCCATAAACGACGAAAATCCCTCTTTTGTGTAACCCTATCTCGACAAGAAGAAACCAAGGCTCTTGTTTTCTGTTGAATAGTCGTTCGAGTAAGTTTTGAATGAGCCCCTCTAAAGGTTGATGCAAATAAACGAATTTTTTTTCGACGTCTCCGAGCCGTATGTCCCCGTATAACTCTGATCATTGAATAAAATTAAACTTTTAGGCTTTATTAATGAATAACTAATTTATTTTTTATTCTTTCATTCATTCTTTTTTCCCCTTTCTACAGTTGATTAATAACAAAACGGATTATTCCGATATATAAAATATAAATTCCAATGGCTTTTGCTACTATGACCTTCCAAACCACGCTTTTTATTCCTTCCAAACAAACGATTGATCTGGAAATAACAAATTTTAACAAAAATAAGATAGTGGGTTCCATCGTTTTTATAGTTACTTTTTAAACGGCGAGATACTCTCTATACACCGGAGCTCACTATCTTATTTAATCATATAAAATATTATTATTAACTTGTATAGTTAACATTCTTTGGCTCTACCTATACATATATTTTATTTTATAAATTATATAATAATAGGACTTTTCACAAACAATGAGAACTATCCATACAGTAACGGCATTTAATTATGAAAGTTGGCAAAGTAGCTAATCCTGTTAGTCCGTTCTTTCAAGAACAAGAAAAAGTATAACCCTTTCCTCTTATAATATCATTTCCTCCGCTTAATGGATAACCCATTTGTTACCAATGCTACCAATGGGGAATTGCTTCTCACCTTACTCACATTGAATTGAGGTGATTGGAGTTACACCAATGGAAACCGAAAATTCTATACCCAATATAGGTTATAGATATGATAGATCTTTAAGTAAAAAAGGAAATATCTTTGCCCAATCTATCTATCCTATTTAGTGGTACTGATCATTGATACTAGAAAATTTTTTACTTTGTTCGAGCTCATGATTTTAACGGGTCGCACATACACCCTAGTACATGTTCCTCGGCGCTGAGGACACCCACGAAGAGCTGGGGATTTCGTGACATTTTTTATTGGCTGCCTTGTGTTTCTAATAAGCTGTTTAATCGTTGGCATATCGTATATATAATTTTATAATTAAAATGAATTGGTTTAGATCCATCTTAACCTCGCGGTTGATCATTATGAATTTTTTTTTTATTTAATATCGAATCAAAAAAAGAAAAATTCGAATTATATTTTGAAATGCAATTATATATTTATACCAAATTCCCAGTATTTTCAACTGCTACCAGATCAACAATACCATGAGTTTGGGCTTCTGCTGCTGACATAAAAACATCCCTTTCCATGTCTTCGGATACAACCCATAAAGGATTGCCCGTTCTTTGTACATAAACTTTTGTAAGTGTTTCGCGAAGTTTCAGTAGTTCTTCCGCTTCCAGGATAAATTCCCTTGCTTGTGCCTCGTAAAAAGAACTAGCAGGTTGGTGAATCATAACCCTGAATATATCATTACGAACAATTTTTTTCTTTTTTCTCACAATCTTCGAAAAAAGAAAAAAATATAATAACCGTACAGGCATTTTTGTACATTGCATACGGCTTCGCAATGGAGTTGAATTTTATTTTCCCTTTCCATTAAATAAAGGAATAGAATTCATACGATCGAAACGATCCATTTACCAACCTTTTTTTCGTATTCATAGTAATATAATAATAAAATACTATGATGGTTCTGTTGCTTTCTATATTTAGTTCGCTTGTAATTTAGCAATCCCAAAGTTTCTTCCTGATACGATTAGATAAGATAAAATATGTAATTTTTTTTCATACTCTTTCTTTCTTTCATAAGATGAATTTCAGAAAGAGCTTTTTGGTTTGTAAGAAAAAAGGTTGTGACGCTAAAATGTACTTTCGAATTAGCTATAAAATCAAATCGAAAATAACTTTTTTTCCATACTACTATTTCGATATAAAATCTTATTAAAAAAAACAATAATAATAAAGGTTTGCTCATATCGAACTTGAAGTGCCATGCTATTATTACTTATTATTTTATTCTATTCATATTTAATATTAATATGGCGAAGGCATAGTCTTAGTCTTCTTAAAAAAAAAAACACACACACATTGGCGCCAAGCGTGAGGAAATGCTAAACGTTTGGTAATTTCTCCTCCGACCAGAATGAAAGATCCCATTGAAGCGGCTAATCCCATGCATATTGTATGCACATCTGGTGGCACAAATTGCATAGTATCATAAATAGCTATTCCTTGAATTACCCATCCCCCGGGGGAGTTTATAAACAAATAAAAATCCTTAGTATCATCTTCTATACTGAGATATACCATGAGACCAACAAGTTGATTTGATATTTCACTATCAATCTCTTGTCCCAAAAAAAGTAATCTTTCTCGATAAAGTCGGTTGATTAGGAAAAAATATATCCTTACGAACTGTATGTGCATCTTTGGATGCATACGGCTCAAAAAAAATCAATGTGTTGATTCCAGTCTTATTTTTTTAACAAGGTTTAAAAGGGGTTTTCTTATTTTCTAAATGTATTTTGTTTTTAATTCTTTCCCTATAAAAAGTTTTATTTTATTGAACTGAACTAAGATCTCATTGATATATTGTTTCATCGAGATTCCAATCCCAATGCATTTTCTTGTTCTTAAATGGGTCCTTTAAATTTTTTTTAGGTTTGTGTTCTACTCCGGGTAAAAATTCACCTAAATTTCAAATTACATTTGCACATATAGAGCAAATAATAATAGTACCATTTAACTTTTTTTGTGCTACGTCCTTTTTCAATTTATTTTATACTTTACGTTATTTTCCTTTCACTAAATTATTCGATGTATTAATATTATTGATTGACAGTTTAAGATCACTTCTATAAAGTATAATATATAATATAAAGTATAAGAAAGAATCATTTATGATACAAATAGTAATTGTACATATATTTATCATATTATTTATATTATCAATTTGGTATTTTATGAACGGAGCCTGGATACTTTATTTTATTAGTTCAAGTCAACCATAAATTCTTCTAATCAATAATATTGGATTAATACCCAATATAAATTGATCTAATTGCGCTTCACGCTTCGAATGATTGATGGACTAATCCCTATTTTAGGGTGAAGCAAAGTATATCTCGATAGGTGGAGAAAATGGAGTAAATACCATATGACCCAATATATCTGACAAGTCGCACTATATGTCAATCCAAACCGCATCTTCCTCTCCAGGACTACGAAAAGGTACTTTTGGAACACCAATGGGCATTTTTTTATTAAAATAAAAATTAAGTCCTATATACTTAACTTTAATGTGGAAACGTACCAATGGGTTTATTGTCTTAATTATATATATATTAGATTAGTTAATTTCCTTTAAATTAAAAGATAAAAGGGAGTAGAGTAAACTTTTTTTTTACATGCGGAAGAATTTAGAGTAAAAAAATTGTGAGAAGTGTTATAAAGAGGTTTCTTAGAAGTCACACTTCCATTAAACATACTACTAATATTCTAATTTTATCATATTTTTTGAATAATTTATTTTTCTTGAAAATCATTTAATTAATTCTCGTTTTTACACACGTCTCCTTTTAGGAGGTCGACATCCATTATGTGGCATCGGTGTTACATCACGTACGAAACTTAATAATATACTACTCCTACGAATGGCTCGTAATACCGCATCCCTTCCAAGACCAGGGCCCTTTATAATAACTTCTGCCTGTTGCAGACTTTTAACTGTACGAATAACATTAAATATTGCAATTTGAGCGGCATAAGGTGTTCCTCTTCTTGTACCCTTAAACCCAGAAACACCCGCAGAGGCCCAGGAAACTACTCGGCCGCGAACATCCGTAACAGTTACAATGGTATTGTTGAAACTTGCTTGAACATGAATAATACCTTTTAGTATTCTACGCCCATTTTTACGTAAACCAATTTGTTGTATAGGATTTGTCATATTTTATTATCATCTTATAAATATGAATTCGAAATATACATAAAGAAAAGATACGGAAATATCCATTTCATATTAAAACATACTTTTATTTATGCATTATGTACGGCCCCTTATTTTTAGTTTTAGGTTTAGAAAGTTAAAAATTACCCCTGTCTCTGTTTATGTCTCGAATTGGAACAAATCACTATAATTTGTCCTCGTCTACGTATCAGTCGACATTTTTCACAAATTTTACTAACGGAAGCTTTTACTTTCATATTGATCATTCCTTGTTGTAATTCTTAATGTATTTCTCTACAAAAAAAAGATCTCTTTTTTTATTTACTTTGAATTGTATCTCCCATGAGAGGAATGCTTAAAAAAATCAACTAATTATTTGAAATTTTGTTACGAAGCCTATAAATTATACGCCCCCTGGTTGAGTCATAACGACTTACTTCTATTTTTATTCTATCCCCTAGTAGTATCCGTATAAAACTGCGACGTATTCTACCTGAAACATAACCTATAATTAGATTTTTACTATCTAAACGAACCCGGAACATTCCATTAGGAAGTGATTCAGTAATTAAACCCTCATGAATCAGTTTTTGTTCTTTCATTCCATACAAACCCCCTTTTTAATTTTAATAAAGTATCAACTAATGGATGAAAAACTATATGACTCACTTGTCTTATCTATTTCACAAAAAATATAGGAAGTTAAAATTAGGATACTATAAAAGTGAGATTTCCTACCATATATAACATAAAATTTCTCCCCCAATTCTTTCTAATCTAGCTTCTCGATCTGTCATTATGCCGCGAGAAGTAGAAAGAATTACAATCCCCATTCCTCCTAAAATTTTAGGAATTTGTTGATAGTTGGAGTAAATCCGTAAACCGGGTCGGCTTATACGTTTTAAAATAGTTCTACCTACTCCTTTTCTAGTTTTTCTATGCCGTAGAGTTGAAACCAAAAAATATTTGTTACTTTCTTGATGTTTCCGAACATTTTCAATAAAACCTTCTTGTAGAAGTATTTTAACAATGGTTTCGGTAATAGTAGTGGATATTATTCGAACCGTTTCTTTTTTATCTATTTCAGCATTTCTTATGGAAGTTATTATATTGGTAATGATGTCCCTATACATGACAAACTATAATCTTTTAGTCCTCCTGATTTTGATATAATCAACATGTTTTTGGTCTTTGTTTTATTTGCATTTTTTATTAAAAGTACATGCGTACTACACAATCTACTATATAATATAATTTACATATTCTATTATACTAATATAGATAGTATTATTTACTACTATTTTATAATATCTCTGGAGCTAGTGAAACTATTTTAGTAAAATTTAACCATCTCAATTCTCGAGCAATCGCACCAAAAATTCGAGTTCCTTTTGGATTTCCTTCTTGATCAATGACAACTGCTGCATTATTATCATATTGTATTATTATACCATTGTTACGTTTGAGTTCTTTACATGTACGTACAATTACAGCTCTAATTACTTCTGATCTTTCTAAAGGCATATTAGGAACTGCTTCTTTGATTACAGCAATAATAACATTACCAATATGAGCATATCGCTGATTACCGGCTCCTATGATTCGAATACACATTAATTCTCGAGCCCCACTATTATCCGCAACATTCAAAAGTGTTTGGGTTTGAATCATATCATTATTTTTTTCTTTTACTTAAATGCAAAAGATAATATAGAAGGGAAAATAAATGTTGTCTGTCCAGAAATAAATAAACCTGCAGTTATTTTTTCATTTTCAATTCAAAATCTCTTAGTTCGACATCCTTATTTTGCAATAACAAAGTGAGTTCGTATAGGCATCTTACATGCCGCTATTTCAATAGCGGCTCTGGCCACAGCCTCTGATACTCCGTCTATTTCATAAAGTATTCTACCCCGTTTAACAACGGATACCCAATATTCGGGGGATCCTTTACCTGAACCCATACGTGTTTCTGTAGGTCTTACTGTAACAGGTTTGTCTGGAAATATACGTACCCATACTTTTCCACCACGACGCGTATATCGCGCCATTGCTCTTCTCCCTGCTTCTATTTGTCTAGCTGTGACCCAAGCGGGTTCGAGTGCCTGAAGAGCATATCTTCCTAAACAAATATGATTGCCTCGACAAGAAATTCCCTTCATTCTTCCTCTATGTTGTTTATGAAATCTAGTTCTTTTGGGGTTATAATTGATGGATGGTTGTTTCGTAATTCCATCTCTACTTCAGAACTGGACATGAGAGTTTTTTCTCATCCAGCTCCTCGCGAATGAAAGGATTCAATAATATCAAAAATAAAGATATATTTAATAAATAATACACTAACTAAATACTAAGTAATTGGATTTTTTGATATGTAATTTATTTCCTTACATTATATAGATATAGGGAGTGGTATATATAAATCACAAAAAAATGTGTATTTTTATTTATGAGATGAGATATACATAATGCTTTTTTTTCTAATTGAACAAATCTTTAGCTTTTTGAATCATCCAAAATGGAATAAAAAGTTTCGCGCGCGAATATTGACTCCTCACTGTTTCATTCGTAAAGTCAGTTCAATCCATGATCTTTCAAAATAAAGCAGTTAATTTGTTCTTGGTTTGTTTCGCCATCCTACCCAATGAATCATTAGGATTCGTTTTCAATAGAATCTTATGTAGTCACAGGTTTCGTCGTTCCTATAGCTTATCCATTAATGTCTAGGCCTGAACTCTACAGTGGAGCTTTTAACAAATTTTATTTTGTTCCTGAGCCAATCTACTAAGTTTTTATTAACTCCAGGCTCTTTATTAATTATTATATCAATCAATATTGAATTGATGCTTTATTACACTGTTTTTTTAAAAAAGTAATTCACAGACCATGCCATGCATATTGGAACCTTATATCATTGCTATTTTTATTATTCCTTTCTATCATCTTTCCAATTATCTATATCCTCTTTTATTTTTTTTTTTTTCTTACTAATCTAATCCATAAGAACTCATGATAAAATTTCTATGGAAAGAAAAAAAAATGCCAGTTGCTATAACTATATGATCGATCTAGTCATATAGTGACTGTTTTTGGTTTTTGGGATCTCGACAATACAAAGCAATAAGTTATTAGTTTATAGAGTTAGTAAGCTGTTTATATTATATATATATAATTTATATATATATAATATATAGTAGGTCTTAATCTATCTTTTTTTATAGAAACTCTAAAAAAAATTAACGAGTCACACACTAAGCATAGCAATTTTACCAAATAAATAAATATTTTTATTAAACCCTATAGAATTGTTCGTTTTTCTTTAATTTAACTTTAACATAAAAAAATTAAAGAATTAGTTTTCTTTCTTTTGTAATTTTTTCTCACTATAAGATTATGACTCTAAGGTTACGATAAATAAAAGTCCATTATCCCTTGTCTATAAATATCCAAATTTTTATTCCTAATACTCCATAGATAGTTCGAATTGTATAGGAACAATAATCAATTTTTGCGCAAATTGTTTGTAGGGGAACTCTTCCTTCTCTAATCCATTCGACACGTGCAATTTCTTTTCCGTCGATACGCCCTGCAATTTGTATTTGAATTCCTTTTGTATCCGTTTGTTTCGTTAATTCAATAGCTTTTTTCGTTGCCTTTCGAAACGAAACTCGATTTTTTAATTGTAAAGCTATATATTCCGCAAGAATATTAGGTTGTCTATAAGGGTTTTTAAGCCTTGTTATAATAATGTTTAGTCTACGGTTTAAAGAATTAAGCTCTTTTTGCACATTTATCTTTAATTCTTCGATTCCTCGTGTTCGACCTTCTATTAATAAATTAGGGGAGCCAATATAGATTATGACTTGGATCAAATCTATTCTTTTTTGAATTGCTATACGTGCAATTCCCCCCAAACCCGAGGATATTCTTCTATTTTTTTGTATATTGTTCTTGATACAATTCCGTATTTTTTCATCTTCTTGTAGACACACAGAAAATTTTTTTGATTGTGCGAACCAAAAGGAATGATGGGTTTGGGTTGTACCAAGTCGGAAACCAAGTGGATTTATTTTTTGTCCCATATTAATTATTATATTACTATCTCTAATTACTATCTATATATATTTTTTTTTTCAAAAAAAAAATAGGAATCTAATTAATTCGATTTATCCTTTAATACAATTGTTATATGACAAGTGTGTCTTTTTATGGGATAACTACGTCCTTGAGCCCTAGGTCTCAATTTTTTCACAATAGTCCCTCTATTGACTTCGACTTGACTAATGAATGAATCAGCTTCGTTTAAACCTATATTATGACTTGCGTTTGCTGCTGCAGAATAAACCAATTTTAAAATTGGATAAGATGCTCGATAAGGCATGAGTTCCAGTATCATAAGTGTTTCTTCATAAGAGCGACCCCGAATCTGATCAATTACTCTTTGTGCTTTGAAAACAGACATACATATATGTTTAGCTAAACCTTTTACTTCTGTATCTGAAGTAGAGTTCTTTTTCATAAGATTATCCCCAAATGATAAGTTCCTAATAAGTAAAGTACCTATTCTACTTTACTTATTAAAGTAATAAATAATTAAATTAACGACGAGATTTATTATCGTTTTTCGCATGTCTCGTGAAAATCAGAGTAGGTGCGAATTCCCCCAATTTGTGACCCACCATACGATCCGTTATATAAATGGGTAAATGTTCTTTACCATTATGAATGGCGATTGTATGGCCAATCATTGTAGGTATAATGGTAGATGCCCGAGACCAAGTTACTATTATTTCTTTCTCTTCCCTCATGTTTAGTTTTTCAATTTTTCCCGATAAATGATTAGCTACAAAAGGGTTTTTTTTTAGTGAACGTGCCACAGCTGATTACTCCTTTTTTTTAGATGTAATTTTTTCCATTTAAAGATTGGCATTCTATGTTCAATATCTCGATCTAAGTATGAAGGTAAGAATAAATACAATAATGATGAATGGAAAAAAGAGAAAATCCTTTAGCTAGATAAGGGGCGGATGTAGCCAAGTGGATCAAGGCAGTGGATTGTGAATCCACCATGCGCGGGTTCGATTCCCGTCGTTCGCCCATCACATTATTTCAAATTGGATTTTCAATATTCCTATTTACGGCGGCGAAGAATAAAACTATCACTATATTTTTTCCTTTTTCTACTTCTTCTTCCAAGCGCAGGATAACCCCAAGGGGTTGTGGGTTTTTTTCTACCAATGGGGGCTCTTCCTTCACCGCCCCCATGGGGATGGTCTACGGGGTTCATAACTACTCCTCTTACTACGGGACGCTTACCTAGCCAACACTTAGATCCGGCTCGACCCAAATTTTTTTGGTTCACCCCAACATTACCCACTTGCCCGACTGTTGCTAAGCAGTTTTTGGATATCAAACGGACCTCTCCCGATGGTAATCTTAATGTGGCCGATTTACCCTCTTTTGCAATCAGTTTCGCTACAGCACCCGCCGCTCTAGCTAATTGTCCACCCTTTCCAAGTGTGATTTCTATGTTATGTATGGCCGTGCCTAAGGGCATCTCGGTTGAAGTAGATTCTTCTTTTTTATCAATAAAAACCCCTTCCCAAACTGTACAAGCTTCTTCCAAAGCATACGGCTTTATAGATGTATATGATGATATCTAGACAGATGAATCTTATATGAATCGTATGATGAAGTACCACATGAGTGGATATATAGGAATCCAAATCTTCCGAATCACTCATGTTATGATCTTCTACATCCTAGGTCTCCCCGTTCCGTCATCTGGCTTATGTTCTTCATGTAGCATTCAGACCGACTGACTCTATGAAATTACGTCGATACTTCCACATATTACGGGTAACGTAGGAGACCTCTCTATTTTTCCCCGGGAGTCTTTATAATTACCACTGCTTAGCTTTCAATTCGCCTCTGACCATCAAATTAAATGTGAATAAAAATAACCCGCCCCCCTCTCTTTGAAACAAGGGGCACTTCCGGTTCTGTGCGTGCTTCAAACAATTTTGTCTTCTCCATATTACCATATCTCTAGAGTCAATAATTTTCTATGAGGAACTACTGAACTCAATCACTTGCTGCCGTTACTCAACAGTTTTCCGTTGAGGTCTATCCCGTACAGGTACTCAAATTGGATCAGTGATCGATTTCTAGGTTTCGTCGTAAACCTAATTGGTTCCTTCCAATTACGTAAATCAATAGTTCAAACCGCACTCAAAGGTAGGGCATTTCCCATTGATATAGGAACTTCTGTACCAGAAACAATGGTATCTCCAATTCTAGCTCCTCTGGGATGTAAAATATATCTCTTCTCACCATCCCCATAGTGTATGAGACAAATGTATGCATTTCGATTAGGGTCATATTCTATGGTTACGATTCTACCAGATATGTCTTTTTCATTCCGTCTAAAATCGATTTTACGGTATAGGCGCTTATGACCCCCCCCTCTATGCCCTGCGGTAATGATTCCTCTGGCATTACGACCTTTACCGCAACGATGCTGTCCATAAACCAAATTATTTCGTGGATTGGATTTCCCTTGACTATCTACGGCTCCATTGCGAACGCTCGGGGTAGAAGTTTTGTATAAATGTATCGCCGTGTTAGTAAGTATTTTGCTTTAAGTTCTTTTCTCTATAAGAGGTGGAATAGAATAACCCGATTGAAGCATAATGATCATACGTCTGTAATGCATTGTATGTCTCATAATAGGCCCCTTTCTTCTACCCTTTACCGGGAGTCGATGACTATTCATAGCTATTACCTTGACACCAAAGAAGAGTTCGACCCAATGTTTTATTTCTGTCCTAGTTGATCCTGATTCGACATTAGAAGTATATTGATTGTTCCTCAATAACCGAATACTTTTTTCTGTAAATACTACTGCCATATTTGATTCCATCCATAAATCCATTTTCTTTCTTATGAGTTCCAGTATCGATAAGAATTCTAGTTCTTACTGTTCATATTTCTGAATACCAATTCGTTATGTATGGATGATGGAATCCCATTGATACAGAGCCAATTCCAATAGACTTATTGAACCGTTGGTGTGCATCCAGCAGGAATTGAACCTACGAATTTGCCAATTATGAGTTGGGCGCTTTAACCATTCAGCCATGGATGCTTAATAGGGATTCTTAACAGGGATCGTCGTACATTGTGAATAACCAAATTCCAATTGAAATGAAATCTTTAGGAGGAATCAATGAAACGACATCAATTCAAATCCTGGATCTTCGAATTTAGAGAGATATTGAGAGAGATCAAGAATTCTCACTATTTCTTAGATTCATGGATGAAATTCGATTCAGTGGGATCTTTCATTCACATTTTTTTCCACCAAGAACGTTTTCTGAAACTCTTTGACCCCCGAATTTGGAGTATCCTACTTTCACGTGATTCACAGGGTTCAACAAGCAATCGCTATTTCATGATCAAAGGTATAGTACTGTTTGTAGTAGCGGTCCTTATATCTCGTATTAATAACCGAAAGATGGTCGAAAGAAAAAATCTCTATTTGATGTGTCTTATTCCTATGCCTATGAATTCTATTGGACCCAGAAATGAGACATTGGAAGAATCTTTTTGGTCTTCCAATATAAATAGGTTGATTGTTTCGCTCCTGTATCTTCCAAAAAGGAAAAATATTTCGGATAGTTGTTTCGTGGATCCGCAAGAGAGTCCTTGGGTTCTCCCAATAAATATAAATAAAAAGTGGATCATGCCTGAATCTAACCGGGGTTCGCGGTGGTGGAGGAACCGGATCGGAAAAAGGGGGTATTCAAGTTGTAAGATATCTAATGAAACCCTAGCTGGAATTGAGATCTCATTCAAAGAGAAAGATAGCAAATATCTGGAGTTTCTTTTTTTATCCTATACGGATAATCCGATCCGCAAGGACCATGATTGGGAATTGTTTGATCGTCTTTCTCCGAGGAAGAAGCAAAACATAATCAACTTGAATTCGGGACAACTATTCGAAATCTTAGGGAAAGACTTGATTTGTTATCTCATGTCTGCTTTTCGTGAAAAAAGACCAATAGAAGGGGAGGCTTTCTTCAAACAACAAGGAGCTGAGGCAACTATTCAATCAAATGATATTGAGCATGTTTCTCATCTCTTCTCGATAAACAAGCGGGGTATTTCTTTGCAAAATTGTGCTCAATTTCATATGTGGCAATTCCGGCAAGATCTATTCTGGGGAAAGAATCAGCACGAATCAGATTTTTTGAGGAAGGTATCGAGAGAGAATTTGGTTTGGTTAGACAATGTGTGGTTGGTAAACAAGGATCGGTTTTTTAGCAAGGTACGGAATGTATTGTCAAATATTCAATATGATTCCACAAGATCCATTTTGGTTCAAGTAACGGATTCTAGCCAATGGAAAGGATCCTCTGATCAATCCATAGAGCATTTCGATTCCATTAGAAATGAGGATTCAGAATATTACACATTGATCGAGCAAACAGAGATTCAGCAACTAAAAGAAAGATCGATTCTTTGGGGTCTTTCCTTTCTTCAAACGGAACGAACAGAGATAGAATCAGATCGATTCCAGAAATGCCTTTTTGAATCTTCCTCAATGTCCCAGCTATTCACGGAACGTGATAAGGAGATGAATAATCATCTGTTTCCGGAAGAAATCGAAGAATTTTTTGGGAATCCTACAAGATCAATTCGTTCTTTTTTTTCTGACAGATGGTCGGAACTTTATCTAAGTTCTAATCCTACTGAGAAGTCCGCTAGAGATCAGAAATTTTTGAAGAAAAAACAAGATGTTTCTTTTGTCCCTTCCAGGCTATTGAAAAATAAAGAAATGGTTGATATATTCAAGATAATTACGTATTTACAAAATACCGTCTCAATTCATCCTATTTCATCAGATCTGGGATGTGGTATGTTTCCGAAAGATGAACCAGATATGGGCAGTTCCAATAATATTTCATTCTTGAATAAAAATCCATTTTTTGATTTATTTCATCTATTTCATAATCGGCACAAAGAGAGATACACGGTACACCACGGTTTTGAATCAGAAGAGGGATTTCAAGAAATGATAGATCTATTCACTTTATCAATAACCGAGCCGGATCTGGTGTATCATAGGGGATTTGCCTGTTCTATTGATTCCTACAAATTGGATCAAAAAAGATTCTTGAATGAGGTACTAAACTCCAGAGATGAATCGAAAAAAAAATCTTTATTGGTTCTACCTCTTCTTTTTTATGAAGAGAATGGATCTCTTTATCGAAGGATCAGAAAAAAATCGGTCCGGATCTACTGCGGGAATGATTTGGAAGATCCAAAATTAAAAACAACGGTATTTGCTAGCAACAACATAATGGAGGCAGTTAATAAATATAGATTGATGCGAGATCTGATTCAAATCCAATATAGAACCTATGGGTACATAAGAAATGTATCGAATCGATTCTTTTTAATGAATAGATCCGATCCCAACTTCAAATATGGAATTCAAAGGGATCAAATAGGAAATGATACTCTGAATCATATAACTATAATGAAATATACAATCAACCAACATTTATCAAATTTGAAAAAGAGTCAGAAGAAATGGTTTGATCCTCTTATTTCTCGAACCGAGAGATCCATGAATCGGGATCCTGATGCATATAGATACAAATGGTCCAATGGGAGCAAGAATTTCCAGGATAATTTGGAACATTTTTTTTCTGAACAGAAAAACCGTTTTCTCGTAGTGTTCGATCGATTACGTATTAATCAATATTCGATTGATTGGTCCGAGGCTATCGACAAACAAGATTTGTCTAAGTCACTTCGTTTCTTTTTGTCCAAGTCATTTCTATTTTTGCCCAAGTCACTTCTATTTTTGTCCAAGTCACTTCCTTTTTTCTTTGTGAGTATCGGGAATATCCCCATTCATAGGTCCGAGATCTATATCTATGAATTGAAAGGTCCGAGGGATCAACTCTGCAATCAGTTGTTAGAATCAATAGGTGTTCAATTCGTTCATTTGAATAAATTAAAACCTTTCTTATTGGATGATCATGATACTTCCCAAAGACCGAAATTCTTGATCAACGGAGGAACAATATTCCCTTTTTTGTTCAAAAAGATACCAAAGTGGATGATCAACCCATTCCATCCTAGAAATAATCGCAAGGAATCCTTTAATAACACGGATTCCTATTTCTCGATGATATCCCACGATCGAAACAATTGGTTGAATACCGCGAAACCATTTCATAGAAGTTCATTGCTATCTTCTTTTTATAAAGTAAATCGACTTCGATTCTTGAATGATCCACATCACTTCTGGTTCTATTGTAACAAAAGATTCCCCTTTTATGTGGAAAAGAGCCGTATCAATAATTATGATCTTACATATGGACAATTCCTCAATATCTTGTTCATTCGCAACAAAATATTTTCTTTGTGCGTCGGTAAACATATTTTTTTGGAGAGAGAGACTATTTCACCAATCGAGCCACAAGTATCTGACATATTCATATCTAACGATTTTCCACAAAGTGGTGACGAAAGGTATAACTTGTACAAATCTTTCCATTTTCCAACTCGATCCGATTCATTCGTTCATAAAGCTATTTACTCGATCGCAGACATTTCTGCAACACCTCTAACGGAGGAACAAATAGCCCATTTTGAAAGAACTTATTGTCAGTCTCTTTCAGATATGAATCTATTTGATTCAGAAGGAAAGAACTTACATCAGTATTTCAGTTTAAATTCAAACATGGGTTTGATTCACACTCAGAAATATTTACCATCCGCAAAGAGGAAAAAATTGAGTCTTTGTCTAAAGAAATGCGTTGAGAAAGGACAGATGTATAAAACCTTTCAACGAGATAGTTCTTTTTCAAATCTCTCAACAAAATGGAATCTGTTCCAAACATATATGCCATGGTTCCTTACTTCGACAGGGTGCAAATATCTAAATTTCACCCTTTTAGATACTTTTTCAGATCCATTGCCGATACTAAGTAGCATTTTTGTATCCATTTTTCATGATATTATGCATGGATCAGATATATCATGGCCCATTCCTCAGAAAATATTGGGGTCGATTCTTCCACAATGGACGCTGATAAGTGAGATTTCGCGGACGTGTTTACAGAATCTTCTTTTGTCCGAAGAAATGATTCATCGAAATAATGAGTCACCCGTTCTATTGATATGGACACATCTGAGATCAACAAATGCTCGGGAGTTCCTCTATTCAATCCTTTTCCTTCTTCTTGTTGTTGGATATCTCGTTCGTATACATGTTTTCTTTGTTTCCCGAGCCGCTAGTGAGTTACAGACAGAGTTAGAAAAGATCAAATCTTTTATGATTCAATCATACATGATTGAGTTGCGAAAACTTCTGGATAGGTATCCCGCAGTTGAACTGAATTCTTTTTGGTTAAAGAATCTCTTTCTAGTTGCTCTGGAACAATTAGGGGATTCTATGGAAGAAATACGGGTTTCTGGTGGCAACATGCTACTGGTGGGGGGTGATCCAGCTTATGGAATCAAATCAATATGTTCTAAGAAGTGGGGTAGCAATCTCATTGATCTCATAAGTGTCATACCAAATCCCATCAATCGAATCGTCTTTTCGAGAAATACGAGACATCTAAGTCGTACAAGTAAAGAGATCTATTCATTGATAAGAAAAAAAGTGAACGGTGATTGGATTGATGATAAAATAGAATCCTGGGTTGCGAACAGTGATTCAATTGATGATGAAGAAAGAGAATTCTTGGTTCAGTTCTCCACCTTAACGACAGAAAAAAAGATTGATCAAATTCTATTGAGTCTGACTCATAATGATCATTTATTAAAGAATGACTCTGGTTATCAAATGATTGAACGACCGGGATCAATTTATTTACGATACTTAGTTGACATTCATAAAAAGTATCTAATGAATTATGAGTTCAATAGATCCTGTTTAGCAGAAAGACGGATATTCCTTGCTCATTATCAGACAATCACTTATTCACAAATCTCGTGTGGGGCTAATAGTTTTCATTTGCCATCTCATGGAAAACCCTTTTCGTTCCGCTTAGTCCTATCTCCTTCAAGGGGTATTTTAGTGATAGGTTCTATAGGAACTGGGCGCTCCTATTTGGTCAAATACCTAGCGACAAACTCCTATCTTCCTTTCATTACGGTATTTCCGAAAAAGTTCCTGGATGACAAGCCTAAAGGTTATCTTATTGACGATATCGATAGTGATGATAGTGACGATATCGATATTGATATTTATGATAGTAACGATATTGATGATGACCTTGATACGGAGCTGCTAACTATGACGAATATGCTAACTATGTATATGACGACGAAAATAGACCGATTTGATATCACCCTTCAATTCGAATTAGCAAAAGCAGTGTCGCCTTGTATAATATGGATTCCAAACATTCATGATCTGTATGTGAATGAGTCGAATTACTTATCCCTAGGTCTATTAGAGAAACATCTCTCCAGGGATTGTGAAAGATATTCCACTAGAAATATTATTGTTATTGCTTCGACTCATATTCCCCAAAAAGTGGATCCCACTCTAATAGCTCCGAATAAATTAAATACATGCATTAAAATACGAAGGCTTCTTATTCCACAACAACGAAAGCACTTTTTCATTCTTTCATATACTAGGGGATTTCTCTTGGAAAAGAAAAAGTTCCATACTAACGGATTCGAGTCCATAACCATGGGTTCCAATGCACGAGATCTTGTAGCACTTATTAATGAGGCCCTATCAATTAGTATTACACAGAAGAAATCAATTATAGAAACTAATACAATTAGAGCAGCTCTTCATAGACAAACTTGGCATTTGCGATCCCAGATAAGATCGGTTCAGGATCATGGGATCTTTTTCTATCAGATAGGAAGGGCTGTTGCCCAAAATGTACTTATAAGTAATTGCCCCATAGATCCTATATCTATCTATATGAAGAAGAAGTCACGTAAGGAAGGGAATTCTTATTTGTACAAATGGTACTTCGAGCTTGGAACGAGCATAAAGAAATTAACGATACTTCTTTATCTTTTGAGTTGTTCTGCCGGATCGTCCGCTCAAGATTTTTGGTCTTCGCCTGGGCCCGATGAAAAAAATTGGATTACTTCTTATAAATTCATTGAGAATGATTCTGATCTAGTTCATGGCCTATTAGAAGTAGAAGGTGCTCTGGTGGGATCCTCACGGACAGAAAAAGATTGCAGTCAGTTTGATAATAATCGAGTGATATTACTTCTTCGGTCCGAACCAAGGAATCAGTTAGATATGATCCAAAATGGATCTTGTTCTATCGCTGATCAGAGATTTCTATATGAAAAATACAAATCGGAGTTTGAAGAATGGGAAGGAGAAGGAGCCCTCGACTCGCAACAGATAGAGGAGGATTTATTTAATCGCATAGTTTGGGCCCCTAGAATATGGCGCCTTTGTGGCAATCTATTTGATTGTATCGAAAGGCCCACTGAATTGGGATTCCCCTATTGGGCCGGGGCATTTCGGGACAAGCGTATCATTTATCATAAAGGAGTTCAAGAGAATGATTCGGAATTCTTGCAGAGTGTAACCATGCAGTATCAGACAAGTGATAGATATTCCAAAGAACAAGTCTTTTTTCGAATAAGTCAATTCATTTGGGACCCTGCGGATCCATTCTTTTTCCTATTCAAAGAGCAGCCCTTTGTCTCTGTCTTTTCACGCCGAGAATTCTTTGCAGATGAAGAAATGTCAAAGGGGCTGCTTATTACTTCCCAAACAAATCTTCCTACATCTCTATATAAACGCTGGTTCACCAAGAATACGCAAGAAAAGCGCTTCGAATTGTTGATTCATCGCCAGAGATGGCTTAGAAGCAATAGTTCATTAGCTAATGGATCTTTCCGTTCTAATACTCTATCCGAGAGTTATCAGTATTTATCAAATCTCTTTCTATCTAATGGAACGCTATTGGACCAAATGGCAAAGACATTGTTGAGAAAAAGATGGCTTTTTCCGGATGAAGTGAACCATTTGATTCATGTAATAGGAGAAAGATTTCCCATTCCTTAATATGTGGCCATGAAATAAGTGGAACAGAATTGGCCTTGGGGTAGAGTCGTGGAAACACTTGTTTATTCCATATTAGCTCCATGGAACAAATAGATAAACCTTTCTCTTCGTCTCAGGTCGATGGATCTTCTCGATTGGAAGATCTCCCATATGGATAATACCCATTCCAGTTGCCCGAGCCTAATTAATTCTAATTATTTTGTTCCGAAGCAAAGATATCCACGGAGGCCAGTTCGCCCTATTCAGATATTCTATTCACGACCAAGAGAAGAAGAGGTACTGGATTCTCTTTCGGATAGCCCCTGAAAGGAGAAGGAAGGCTGGAATGCCAACAGACGTCTGTCTATTCTCTAATTCACTCGACCCGACCCATTTTAAATTTTGGTAACGTCCAGTGCCAATGAATGGGTAGGGTAAGTCACCAATTCCTAAAACGGACTATGTAATGTACTTTATCCGTTGGGATACTGGTGGCTATTTTACCAGAGATTTCTATCAATCTACCCTTGTGTGATTCCTGTTGAATCCATATACTTGGGGGTGGGTGGATTTCAAAACGGACTCCTCATTCATTAGATAGAGAAGATCGCCAAGCTCTCGTGATCCACTGCCGAACCTATTCCAATTCCAACAGCAGTCCGGACTCGGGTCGTGTGGATTACTGGAATACTTCGTATCAACAGATAAGATACTCGGTATATCAATACAATATTGATTGATTAGATCCGAAATCTGTTATTGAATTGCTCAGAGCATTCTCAATATTATGCCTTGAAGAGGACTCGAACCTCCACGCTATTTAGCAAGAGATTTTGAGTCTCGCGTGTCTACCATTTCACCATCAAGGCATCTTGAAAGTGAATTGTATTCTATGAATATGATATGTATCTAGTGTGATATATTCCATATATGACAAAGAAAGGTTATTTCTATCGATCGGTCATATAGGCCTGAGTCAGACATCAAATTGATTCGATTTGAATTATCCGGAGGATACCTTACCTTATTTATATATATAGATCAAAAAATGTACAATCAAACCTATTTCTCGATTCAATAGAAGCCCAAAGAAGTTAATATGGTATCCAAATAACGATAGAGATGTCAAAGTCCAATTACGCCTACTAACTTAACTAGAATGTAACGACGTAGGGATCCATATGGTTATCTAT